TATACTTCTATTGCTGCTCAGAAGAAATAGAGGGATCAGAGACAGTCACTGTTGGAAACTGGGGAGTTGGCTGATAAAGATGGACAGTAACGATCGCGTAATATAAATTCTTCGGCCTCGTCATCGAAAGCGGCTTCCAATTGCTCGGAAATTCTAAGCTATATGGGGGACTTGGATGGTGAGCAAAAACAATTGATCAAGAAGTTGGTCAACTTTCGCATGAAAGAAGGTAAAAAAACAAGAGTTCGTGCTATTGTTTATCAAACTTTTCATCGCCCCGCTCGAACTGAACGCGATGTAATCAAACTTATGGTTGACGCCCTAGAGAATATAAAGCCCATATGCGAAGTGGAAAGAGTAGGAAGAGCAGGTACTATTTATGATGTCCCTGGGATTGTAGCCAGGGATCGTCAACAAACCTTAGCTATTCGTTGGACCCTTGAAGCAGCTTTCAAACGACGTATAATCTACAGGACAAGCTTAGAGCAATGTTCATTTGATGAGATACTGGATGCTTACCGAAAGAGGGGAATTGCACGTAAGAAAAGGGGGAATCTTCATAGACTGGCTTCCACCAATCGAAGTATCGCGCATTTCAGATGGTGGTAAAGTGAGACCACAAAAAGAGCTCTTCCGAATGATAAATAAAAAAAGTGCTTAGTTTCGTTGGAAAAACCAACGCAAATCTCATATTTACTTTATAAAGCCGGATATATAAAAGGTTGGAGAGAGTGACTTTATGAAATTCTCTTATGTTATGTAAGTAGCTATGTAGTTAGTTAGTCTTTTTTTTCTAGTAAGCCTCTTCCCTGTGTATTAGCCCCCCTTTTTTCAAAAAAGAAGCCCCAGCTCCCTAAGAGGGACCCTTCTCTGATAAGGAAGGAAACAAAAGAATCTCAATTTTACGACAAATCCGGTCCGATGGCTGTTCTCCACTAACCACAAAGATATAGGGACTCTATATTTCATTTCATCTTTGGTGCCATTGCTGGAGTGATGGGCACATGCTTCTCAGTACTGATTCGTATGGAATTAGCACGACCCGGCGATCAAATTCTTGGTGGGAATCATCAACTTTATAATGTTTTAATAACGGCTCACGCTTTTTTAATGATCTTTTTTATGGTTATGCCGGCGATGATAGGTGGATCTGGTAATTGGTCTGTTCCGATTCTGATAGGTGCGCCTGACATGGCATTTCCACGATTAAATAATATTTCATTCTGGTTGTTGCCACCAAGTCTCGTGCTCCTATTAAGCCCAGCCTTAGTAGAAGTGGGTAGCGGCACTGGGTGGACGGTCTATCCGCCCTTAAGTGGTATTACCAGCCATTCTGGAGGAGCAGTTGATTCAGCAATTTCTAGTCCTCATCTATCTGGTGTTTCATCCATTTTAGGTTCTATCAATTTTATAACAACTATCTCCAACATGCGTGGACCTGGAATGACTATGCATAGATCACCCCTATTTGTGTGGTCCGTTCTAGTGACAGCATTCCCACCTTTATTATCACTTCCGGTACTGGCAGGGGCAATTACCATGTTATTAACCGAGAAATAGCGTAATAGAGAGAAAGATTGTATCAATATCAAGGCAAGTGGGAGGCGAGTAATTGAATCATCATCAGGTTAGGATCGATCTAAACCAGCCCATTATTTATATGATATGATTCAACATGCCAACTATTAAACAACTTATGTTCACAGGGGCTAGAAAGACTCGGTCATAGGAACTTAGACCACCTACGCGCTGGTAAACGAAAACCACCTCGACCGGATCAGAGTAAACAACAATGTCGAATCAGGCCGCCCCTTGTCTTGAAAGAATTCACACGCGGCCACCAGCTTTCCAAAAAGAAGGGGAGATCTGCTGCTTACTGCTCACGGAAACACTAGATTTATTCATTTTCTTCAGTACTCTTTGGGTAGAGAGTAACATCCTTAGCCTTGCACATAAAATGGGAAGTATTCTCTCTACCACAATGATACACATCACGATCATAGAGCTAAGGCCGACCCCATAATATGTGTGTAACATTCATGGGAACAACATCACACCAAATATAATCTTTATAATGACCAGAAAATAGAAACTAAACAGCATTGAGTTACCGGTATGGTAGTTTTGTTGATCCATGCGACATGATATGGTTGTGGATGTGGCTCGGTAGGAAGCTTCTATATCTCAACTGTAGAGGCTGAAACCACATTCATGCAACTCCCACCATCAATGACCAGCTTCCGTAATTCTTTGCCGCAGGTGACAAGTGTTTGAAAGATGGTTGTTCTCTTCCAATCTTACTTCTCAATCTTTGGGGCAGCGAGAGCCGAACCACCATAGCAAGGGAGGTATCTACGTCAGAATCCACCAAGTCGTCTGCATTGAACTCTGGATTCTCTTCATCTTCCTCATTTTCTGCTCCTTCTTGTTGAAGCTGTTCTTCTTGTTCCACTTGTAGGCTGGGCTTTGTTGGAGAGGTGTTGTCCTAGCAGTTCGGTTG